ATTCTTAATAAACTAAAATTCTTGTTAATTCCTTTTGAAGACCCCTTACCCCATAGAGATATGGAATAGAAAGAAGTATTTTGATTGCCACTATAATTTTGAAAATGAACATTTAAATGACCTTCAAACGTAAGTAAATAGATGCGAAACATATAAAATGCGGTTAATCCTGCGGTAGCCCAAGCTATTATTGCGAAAATTGGCGAATACAACCAACTATCATTAAGAATTTCATCTTTTGACCAAAAACAAGCAAGAGGCGGAATACCACAAAGAGAAAGTGTACCTAATAAAAAAGAGGTTTTAGTAATCGGTACATGTTTTGTTAAACCACCCATAAAAACCATATTCTGACTTTTATCCGGAGAATAGCCAACAACAGTTTCCATTGAATGAATAATGGACCCAGACCCTAAAAATAATAATGCTTTGGAATAAGCATGAGTAATCAAATGAAATAAAGCACTTCGATAAGACCCCATTCCTAGAGCTAACATCATATAACCCAATTGAGACATTGTCGAATAGGCTAAACCCCTTTTAATGTCTTTTTGAGCAAGAGCTAAAGTAGCTCCTAATAATAATGTGATTATGCCTATCAACGAGATTAAATTCATTATATAGGGTATAACCATGAAAAGAGGGAGAAGGCGAGCTACAAGAAAGATCCCCGCTGCTACCATAGTAGCAGCGTGTATAAGAGCCGAAATAGGAGTGGGTCCCTCCATAGCATCGGGTAACCACACATGAAGGGGAAATTGTGCAGATTTAGCAACTGTACCGGTAAATAATAAAGCAGCACACAAAATAACAAAGGAAAAGTTGACTTCATTATTATAAATCAAGTTATTGAGTATTTCGAATAAATCCTGAAATTCAAAACTACCTGTTATACAATAAAACCCTAAAATTCCTAATAATAAACCAAAATCCCCTACACGATTAGTTACAAATGCTTTTTGACAAGCATTTGCTGCAGGAGGTCGCGTAAACCAAAACCCTATTAATAGATAGGAACACATTCCAACTAATTCCCAAAAAAAATAAATTTGTATCAAATTTGAACTAGTAACTAATCCCAACATGGAAGTACTGAAAAAACTCATATAAGCAAAAAATCTCAAGTATCCTTGATCGTGAGCCATATAATTATCACTATAAATAAGAACCATGATTCCAACAGTAGTGATTAACATTGACATAATAGAAGTAAGTGGATCGATCAAGCAGCCAAATTCTAAAGAAAAATCATTATCGAGTGTCCAAGACCATACATATTGGTGGATAGAACTGTTATTTATTTGCTGAATAGACAGATTAATTGAAAAAATCATGACTATACTTAACAATAAGATACTTGGAAAAGCCCACATACGACGAAGATTTTTCGTTGCTGTCGGAAAAAGAAGAAGTCCCACTCCTATTAACATAGGAATTGGAAGTGGAACAAAAGGTAAAATCCACCCATATTGATATGTCTGTTGCATAAAAAAATTGAAATTCGTAATTAAATTTTTCCGATTTATCGGACCTTACTTCTTTTGAAAGGAGTCAATAAAAAAATGAAAATATGCACTAAGCTTAACCTAACTTAAATATAAAAATGAAAAATTTTTCTTTCTTTTTACTTATTCTTTCTCTTTCTGAATTTCTTCTAAATATTTCAAATATTCAAATCAAGAAGTTACAATTGGTCAAATCATATAAAAGACAAAGATTAATTATGAGTCTCCTTCGAATTTGAAAATGCAAGTCAAATTTTGACAAGTTACTAAAAATATTCTTCTTGTTTTTTATTTTTTAGAAAAATTTTATGCGATTTTACCATATCGTTCATATTCCATTCTTTTAGAATTTTAGAAAAAAAAATTATCTAGAAAAGCGCAGATTTTTTTAAACAATAGATGTCTTTCACATCCAGCTATACCAATGAGTAATCTCTTAATTTTTATTTAAATGGCAGTTCCAAAAAAACGTACTTCTGCATCAAAAAAGCGTATTCGTAAAAATTTTTGGAAAAGGAAAGGCTATTGGTCAGCGTTAAAAGCGTTTTCTTTAGGGAAATCTCTTTCTACCGGGATTTCAAAAAGTTTTTTTGTGCGACAAACAAATAAAATAAAAAAATAAGTTATTAAGAAATAAAACAGAACACCTTATAAAAATCTAAATTGACCTGACTTAAAAATTAAATTCTTCCGTTTCAAAAAGACAATTCTCAAATTCCATTTCCTGTTGAATTAATTCATAGGAAATGGAATTCTTCTGTTTTACTTTTACTTTAAACCGAATTTAAACAAAGTCTTTTTTTTTAACAAAAAAACACAAGATACTCACTTTCTTTTTAATATATTTTCTTTCCAGAATAGGAGTCTTATTTCCCCCAGCAACTTATTTGTACTATAAAAGATTTTTTTTTGCACAACTTTCTTACTTTTCTTTTGGATTTTCTGTAAATTCTTATATAGAATAGAGCCCATATATCTCTGGCCATCAATTCACGCAAAAACACTTAGTGTAAATTTTATGGATAAATATGTGTGAATTTTGAATAATCTAAAATAGGTTTTTTGTTCATTGATAAAACTTATTTTTTGGTTGTACTTTTTAAAATTAAATAAATCAAAAACATTTAATTTAAAAAATGTTTTTTAGAGGAAAGGTTCTATCCCTTAATTGATAGTAAGACTTTTTGGTTTTACAAGAATTCAAGTAAAGAAGATTCTCAAATACACAATAAAACTAAAACCCTAAACTAAAATAATGAACGTTCAAGGACATATTTGAACAGATTTTATTCATTGATTTGAATCTTTCCTGAAAATATTGCACCCAATTGAATTCTTAAATCTAGACGATTGCTTATTTATAGGCTATTATGAGGTCAAGACAAGCCGCTATGGTGAAATTGGTAGACACGCTGCTCTTAGGAAGCAGTGCTAGAGCATCTCGGTTCGAGTCCGAGTGGCGGCATGTCATTTCCTAAAAAAAGAAAATAGATCCTATAATGAATAATGAATTCAATTGCCGATTTCGATTTTATAATTAAGGAACTCTTTTTATGATATTTTCAACTTTAGAGCATATATTAACTCATATTTCTTTTTCGACTGTTTCAATTCTAATTACAATTCATTTGATAACCTTTTTTGTCGATGAAATCGTAAAACTATATGATTCATCCGAAAAGGGCATGATAACGACTTTTTTGTGTATAACAGGATTATTAATTTCTCGTTGGATTTATTCGAAACATTTTCCACTAAGTAATTTAAATGAATCGTTAATCTTTCTTTCATGGAGTTTTTCCTTTATTTATATAGTTCTGTATTTCAAAAAAAATCAAAATATTCTAAGCACAATAATAGGTCCAAGTGCTATTTTTTCCCAGGGCTTTGCTACCTCAGGCCTTTTAACTGAAATACACGAATCCACTATATTAGTACCTGCTCTTCAATCCGAGTGGTTAATAATGCACGTAAGTATGATGATATTGGGATATGTGGCCCTTTTATGTGGATCATTATTATCAGTATCACTTCTAGTCATTACAGTTCGAAAAAATAGAAAATTTTTTTCTACGAGTAATCATTTATTAAATTTAAATAAGTCATTTTTCCTTGATAAAGTCGAATACATGAATGAAGAAAAAAATATTTTAAAAAAAACTTCTTTTTTTTCTCCAAGGAATTATTATAAGTCGCAATTGATTCAACAATTGGATTATTGGAGTTATCGGGTTATTAGTCTAGGATTTCTCTTTTTAACGATAGGAATTCTTTCTGGAGCAGTATGGGCTAATGAAGCATGGGGGTCCTATTGGAGTTGGGACCCAAAAGAAACTTGGGCTTTTATTACTTGGATCATATTTGCAATTTATTTACATACTCAAACAAATCTAAAATTGAAGGGTACAAATTCAGCAATTGTAGCGTTTATTGGATTTCTTATAATTTGGATATGCTATTTTGGAGTAAATCTATTAGGAATAGGATTACATAGTTATGGTTCATTTACATTAACATCTAATTAAATTCAAAAAGGAGTTCTTACCACTTACCAATAGGAATAGAAAAGCATATAACGCATATCAAACTTTGTGTGAACTAGGGAGAGACCCGTTACTTTGATTCGCGAGGCTCTCCCTAGTTCACACAAAGTTTTTTTACTTAACACAAGAGAAGAAAAAGCGTTCTTTTTGTCATTGTACAACGAACCTTTTTATAAATGATAAGATTTTTTTCATTTTTTATTTATAAAAAAACTATCTAAAAAAAGAATTAGATAGGATAACTTCAACCTTTTCAACTGATAGTGAAAGAACGAAATCGGGGTACATACCAATACCTAGTACGGGTAAAAAAAAGGAGATCGAAAGAAATAACTCTCGCGGCCCAGAATCAAAAAAATAAAAGTTTGGGCCATTAAATATCTTGTATCCATAGAACATCTGGCGTAACATAGATAATAAATAAATAGGGGTTAATATAATTCCAATTGCCATTACAAAAGTAATTAGGATTTTTGTCATTAAAAGAAATTTTGGACTAGTAATTAGTCCAAAAAAGACTATTAATTCGGCAACAAAACCACTCATACCTGGTAATGCGAGGGAGGCCATCGAAAAGCTACTGAATATCGTAAACATTTTTGGCATTGGGATAGCTATTCCACCCATTTCGTCAAGATAAAGAAGACGTATTCTATCATAAGTTGTTCCAGCCAAGAAAAAAAGCGCAGCACCGATAAATCCATGAGAGATTATTTGTAAAAGGGCTCCGTTGAGTCCCATATCTGTGATAGAACCAATTCCTATAATTATAAAACCCATATGAGATACAGAGGAATAGGCTATTCTTTTTTTTAAATTTCGTTGACCAAGAGATGTTGAAGCTGCATAGATTATTTGTACTGCGCCCACTATTATTAACCAAGGAGAAAATAGAGAATGAGCATGAGGAAATAATTCCATATTGATTCGAACTAATCCATACGCTCCCATT